AATGATGATTTATAAATATAGGAACTCTTCTTAGTTTCAGAATGAATATATTTATATGATAAAAGATCATATCTATAGTTTTTTTGAAAATTATCCTCTTTATTTGGTAATAAATATACTTTCGAATTTTGTTTTTTTTTGTAATCAAGTAATTGGTCTTTTTCATAGGAATACGATTTGTTTAAATCTTTATTTTGAGACGTATGGCATTGATTGATTCCATTTCGCCATTTTTGTGGGACTAATCTAGACCATGTAATCTGAGATAAATCGTATTGATAATGACCTCTTAACCAGTTTTTCCATGGATTCATTCCATAATTTTGAAGTTTCTTATGTCTTAATTCAGAATGAAATATTCCTTGTCTTCCAAAAAAATCCTTTATTTCAGTCTTAAGAAAAAAAGAAGGTCCATTATATTGAAGAATAGATCTTAACTTATTGAAGTTAATAACTTGGGTTTGTGATAATTTTAAAAATACATATTTTTGTGACAAGTAAGATAAATCAAAAAAAATATGCAACTTCCGCTTACTATTTCTAAGATTATCAAAAGCCCTTTTTACAGTCATAGGGGAAATAAAGTCAATTTTATTTTGTTTTGTTTTATTAATCCTTTCTTGATTTGTTTCAGTATTGTAAATGTATTTATCAATAATTTTTTTTGTTGATTCGATAAAAAGTTGTAGAGCGATTCTGCGCATATTAATGATACATAGAAAGATATCTATGTATATTTTTTCAATGAAAAATTGAACTATTAATTGAATATTTTTTCTTTTTAATATTTTCCAAATTTTTGGGGGTGATTCTCCATTATTATTATTTTTTTTTTTTTTTCCTGGCGTTACTTTTTTTTTCTTTTTTTTCATTATTTCTATTTGATTTCTGATTGTGCTTCTTCTATCAATCCGATTTTTCATTTCTTGTTCTGCCTGTGAATAATTTGTCCAATCTGTAGATTGAATTTGACTAAGTGATTCATGAATTATCTGATTGCTTATTATAGAATCCTTTTCTGTTTGAGTTTCACTTGATTCATATATTTCTCTCGGTATAAATAATGGAATTGTCTTTCCTTTTAAAAGTTCTTTTATTATTCGTTTTACAAATAAAAATGCTTTTGCTTTTTTCTTTGTTATTTTTTTTAAAACTCGTCGAACTCTAAAATCAAATTTTCTGATTTCGACTTTATAGTCTATATCTTTAAAAATGGGTTCAAAAAAGGAAGGTGTTTTTCGAGGAGGACCAAAAGGATATTCCGTTTCCATTCCCAAAACTGTTAAAAAACAAGAATCAAAATCATCTTGTTCCTTTAGATCTCTATCAGAGAGTCGTAGCTTAGATCTGTGCCAAGGTTTCAAATGAAAAGGATATAGGATTTTTATCTGAAAACCTTCTCTTAACCAATTTTTAGGAAATTTTGTTTTGGAGAATTGAATACCATTATAGTTGCATTTTAGATAAATTTCTCTATTCAAATCTTGGAAATCCTCATACCATTCCGGAGATTGCCGTAATAAAATACGGCCAATATTCTTAGCTATTATCAATAAGGGTAATTTAATATATCTTCTAAAAATTGATTGGGTTAGTAACATAAGACTTCTTGATTTTTGTGCATATGGAATGTTCTCCCAGAATTCTATTGTGTGTTCCTGGTGGTTTTTTTTTATTTGGAATTGTTCATCTAAAATTTCGAATTCTGACTTTTTACCCAACCCATCTCTAATACTAAAAAAAACTTTCATTAGCTCGGATATAGGAAAAGGAAAATCTTCCATTTTTTCCAAAAAAAGCGGGGAATGGGGATTTCCTTGAAACGGTCCCCAAATAACCATTTTACGCCTTTGAGTGCGCATAGATCCTTTGATTACGGCTCGACGAAAATCTGGTTGTTCCAAATAACTTATAAAACCCGAATCTCTATTAAATTTTCTATAAAGATTATAATTCTTGAAATGAGAATTCTTAAAAGTTTGTCTCGAACTAGTTAAAAAAGCTATACGTTTAAATTTTTTTGTTCGAAGCTGGTGATCCAGCCCTTGCATTATGCCTTGTTCTTTTCGTCGTTTTTTAAAACGTTGCTCCAACTCGTTGATTAATTTGTATGACCATCGAGGGGGTTTTTTACCGATTTCGTTTATTCCAATAGAATTTTTTTGACGCTTCGGGTTAGTTAGAATTGCGTTGAATAAAAAATTTACCCTATTATTTGTATTTGAATCAATTTTTCCTTGTTTTTTTTCTGATCTTTCTATTTTCTGTTCATATTTTCGAGAATTAGAATAGGGAAGAAGGATATCATGAATTTTATTTAGTTCAGATGTTTCTGTGCAATTTTCTATCGAAGTTTCATTTATGATTGAAGATGAAAACAATTTCTTCATTCTTCCACGATACATCCCATTCAAAAAGGGATCATACATTTTAACTAGGCAATTCTTTTTGTTTTTAGTCTCAGCATTACACAATCTAGTCTTTGTTTCAAGTATATTTA